GTACTAAAGCCCAATTTCCCTCAATAGCTGGACCTTGGAATCGATCAAGTGTTAACTCACCTATGGGCGAAATCACTAAAGCTCATTTTCCTTAGGGAGTGGGGTCTAATTTCGAAACTTTTCTATCTCACCTAGCAGCAAAACCAGTACTTTTTGCCATCTTTGAGGGGTAGTTTACGAAGGAACATCCGATGTAAGACAATTTTCCCAGTGTTTTCAAAAGTCCGGGAGAAGGGCGATAGATCAGCTGTTAACTTCCCCTGTCTTCTAACGTATTTGTTTGATCTTCACCTGCCCCCATATAGCTCTCAATCGCCGAGGGCTTTCAGCGCCTAGCTATTTCCTTAACCGAAGGGGAACCAGCCAATCACTTAAAGTCTCCAAAGCTAGGAGAAAGAGGTAGATATTATTTCAAAGAGAAAGCGACTCCCCCCGTTCGTTCAAGGAGAGAAAGTACTGCATCTAGAGGAAATAGATGATTGAAAGCCCCTGTTGAATCAGTCTCGAACAACCAATGCTGGATTTCTTCACGTAATTTCTTGTTTTTCCGAAGTCACTTGCTAAATCTTGCTGAAAGGCTGTATCGACTCTATCTGTTCGTTCGGGAGGAGACCTTTGACCGGACATGGGTTATCAAGAGCCGGGTGGGATCGATACCCTAGACGTTCCTTCGGAAAGCATGAATCGAGCATCCGAACTTCAACGATTTACTGATTGATTGAGATTTTTCAGAAGTAAAGACCATATTGATGCTCACTGCCTTCATTCCTAGCTTGAGAACCGGAAGAAGAACAAGGGGTGCTCTCAAAGGGCTCGGCCTCTAGGCGTGGTTTCCTATCCGAACTTCCCTAAGTGAGAACTGGAAGAAGCAACTCTTTCTTGTATTTTGATTGCCTCAAGCGGAGAAGAAAGATCTTTTTTAACCGTTAGCTCCCGAGCCGAGATAAGGCTGTTTTCAAACTACAGGCGCAGTAAGCCAGGGACGATACCAATAAAGAAACCCGAAAATCGAAGACTCGCAACCGCAAGTCGACAACAAAAAAAAAAAGGAACCTGGTCAAAAGCCTGAACAAGTTATAGAAGGCCTACAACAAATGGAGGAATGGAAAGCAATAGCTACTTTCTTTGAACAGAAACGGGGAACTCCATGCCCTCAAAGGAAAGTAGGTACTCGATAGCGATAGAAGAGCTCGCTACGTTAATTAGCAGTATCATAAGCTCGAGTCTTTATGATTTCGTGGTTGTGTAGTCAGATTATATCCCTGTCTACAGCAAGACGTGGTCCGAGCACGTGAAACATCTGCGATCCGTACTGGAGGTCTTGCGAAAGGAGAAGATATGTAAAAGATGTCGAAGTGCAAGTTATGCAACACGAGCAAGCCTAGGTGAACGCTTTGGTCTCACTCGCTAAGCGGAAGAAGCCTACTCCTCCGGAAGAAAATCCGGATGCCAAGATCTCGATTATGGAACTTCTGTTCTGGACCTTATATTGGATCTCATTTGCGTCCGTTTATAGTAGCCCGGAAAGCCTCTCTCTCTGTGGGTCCTTAGGAAGTCAGTCATCTCTCTTTCTCGACCACCTATCTCTTCAGATAAAGAATGACCAAAGCGACTAGGGCGTAGCGAGCGCCTTCCTTTCTTCTTTCTGAGTTAGAGATTGAGAGTGTAGAGAATGAAAGAACCTTTCGAGAATGCGCATTAGCAAACCTAGTACCGGCTTTCGTTGAAGTATCGGTTGGAGATTATACCGTGAAAGTTGCTAGTGCCGCTACTGGCCTTAGTCATCCAGGGATGAAGGACAATCTATCGAAAGATGAACGAGGGACGAGTGGTAGGAGCCAACAAACAAATCGTAGTGCCGGTTCAGTGAAGTAAAGTTCCGTCTCCCATCCTGAACCTTAAAAAAGTGAAAGGTATGTGTTGTTTCTTGGCACTTTCTTTCTTTGGTTATGCCAACCTAAAAACAGATACATAAATGGGATTCCATCGCCTCCTATTTTATAGGAATAGAATGCATCTTTTATCGAAGGATAAGAAAGAAAAACTATCTGATCAAAGCCGGATCTCCTGCGAGAATGATTTGGAAGATCAGGACAGGTAGTAAGGAACCCTAGATCTACCTATGAAACACCAGAACAAGCTGTAGGGGAAGGACATCCTTCGCCAAACGCCACTCACAATGTGACCGCAGCAGGATATCGCCAGATCCCCCTCCCTATGACTTAGAAGCACACATTTGGTCTATCTTTTCCCAGATCATTGCACCTCCACCAATAAGATTCTCAGGTTAGGATATAGATGCTAGTAGATACCCGCACCTGGATGCTGTCTACATTACCGCCTACGTAGGAGACTGCAGGATTAGACGAAGAATGGTTGACAATGGGGCAGGAATCCACGTCTGCATCCTCAAAATCGCAGAAGTTCGCGGGATATTAGAATAATACTTGACTTTATTTATTCTTATATAATTTTAAAGTATGTATTCAAAATGGTTGGT